TGGTGGTAAATCATTTTTGAATTATATTGGTAATTCCTTAACTTCATTTTCTTTTGAATTCACACCCAATTTTTCTTTGAAAAACTGTTCTTTATTGGCAGAACAAAGAAAAATTGATTCAGAAAGTCAAGCAAAATCTTTGAAATTTGTATTCGATATAATTACAATTGATCCAAATGATCAAACAATTAGAAATGAATCTATTGGAATAGAAGAAATCAGTAAAAAGGTTTCTCGATGGTCATATAAAATGACCAGTGCTCTTCCAGAACAGGAGGAAGAAAATGAGGAAAAATCGACGGAAGATAATGAAATTCGTTCAAGAAAAGCCAAACGTGTGATAATTTATACTGATAATGAGAATAATACCAATTCTATTACCAATAAGTATAATAATATTGATAGTGATCAAACAGAAGAGGTGGCTTTGATACGCTACCCGCAACAATCGGATTTTCGTAGGGATATAATAAAAGGATCCATGCGTACTCAAAGACGTAAAACAGTTACTTGGCAAATGTTTCAAGCAAATGCGCATTCCCCGCTTTTTTTGGATCGAATAGACAAAACATTTTTTTTTTCTTCTTTTGATATCTCTGAAATGATGAATCTCATTTTTAGGAATTCGGTCGAGAGAGAACCGGAATTGAAAATTGGAAATTTTGAGGAGGAAGAGAYAAAAGAAAAGAAAAAAAAAAACGAGGAGAAAAAAAAAGAGGAAAATGAACGGATAGCAATTTCAGAAACTTGGGATAACGTTATATTTGCTCAAGTAATAAGAAGTTCAATGTTAGTAACCCAATCTTTTCTTAGAAAATACATTGTATTGCCTTCATTGATAATAGCTAAAAATATTGTCCGTATTTTATTATTCCAATCGCCCGAGTGGTATGAGGATTTGAAGGAATGGGATAGAGAAATACATGTTAAATGCACCTATAATGGTGTTCAATTATCGGAAACAGAATTTCCCAAAAATTGGTTAACAGACGGTATTCAGATAAAGATTCTATTTCCTTTCTTTCTTAAACCTTGGCGAAGATCTAAAATACGATCTCATCATAGAGATCCAATGAAAAAAAAAGGAAAAAAAGAAGATTTTTGTTTTTTAACAATTTTGGGAATGGAAGCAGAAGTTCCTTTTGGTTCTCCCCGAAAACGACCTTCTTTTTTTAAACCTATTTATAAAGAACTCAAAAAAAAAATTAGAAAAGTCAAAGTTCTAAAAGTTTTTAAAGAAAAAAAAAGATGGGTTATCAAAATGGTTCTAGTTATAAAACAAAAAATGAAGGAACTTGAAAAAGTAAACCCCATTTTCTTATTTGAATTGAGGAAGGTAAAAGTATATAAACCGAGTGAAAATGTAAGAGATTCTAAAATAAATAATAAGATTATTCGCGAATCAACCATTCGAATTCGATCCATGAATTGGGCAAATTACTCACTCATAGAAAAAAAAATAAAGGATCTTGCTGATAGGACAGTCACAATCAGGAATCAAATAGAACTAGAACGAATTACAAAAGACAAGAAAAAAATAGTTCTAACTTGTGATGATAAAAAATCGGAATCACAGAAACATATTTTGCAGATATTTAAAAGAAAAAAGATCCGATTTATACGTAAATTAAATTATTTTATGAAATCATTCATTGAAAAAATATACATAGATATCTTTCTACGTATGATTACTATTTTTAGGATCAATGCACAACTTTTCCTTGAATCAATAAAAAAAATTATCACAAAATCGATTTACAACGATGAAACAAATCGAGAAGGAATTGATGAAACAGATCAAAATACAATGAACTTTATTTCGACTATAAAAAAATCGTTTTCTAATACTAATATCAGTAATAATAATTCAAATATTTATTATTATTATAATAATTCCTCCTTGTCCCAAGCATATGTATTTTACAAATTATCACAAACCCAATTACTTAACAAGTATCACTTGAGATCTGTACTTCAATATACCAGAACCCATTCTTTTATTAAGGATAAAATCAAGGATTATTGTATGACACGAGGAATATTTGATTCCAAATCAAAGCAAAAGAAAATTTATAAGTCTGGAAAAAATGAATGGGAAAACTGGTTAAAGGGCCATTATCAATACAATTTATCTCAGACAAAATGGTCTCGATTAGTACCTCAAAAATGGCGAAATAGAATCAACCAACGTTCTATGATTCAAAATAAAAACTCAATTAAATTTGATTCACATAAAAAAGAAAAAGACCAATTAATTCATTACATGAAGCAAAATTACTATGCGATGGCAGTGGATTCATTGACGAGTCAAAAAGAAAAATTTAAAAAACACTACAGATATTATCTTTTATCACATAAATATATGAATTATGGGAATAGGAAGGACTCATATATTTATGAATCAACATTACAAGTAAAAGGAGACCAAGAAATTCCATACAATTTCAATACACTGAAACCCGAATCATTTTATGTATTGGTAAGTATACCTATTAGAAATTATCTAGAAAAGGAATATATTATTGCTACACATAAAAATCTGGATAGAAAATATTTTGATTGTAGAATTCTCCATATTTGTCTTAGAAAAAATATCGACATTGGTCCAGGTCTCAATGTCGATATTTTTTCTAAGACAATTCATCAAGGAATTAAACCATCCAATCAAAAAAGTGTTTTTTTTGATTGGATGGGAATGAATCAAGAAAAGGTTTATCGTACCATATCAAATCTAGAACCCTGCTTCCTCCCAGAATTTGTGCCACTCTTTGATGCATATAGGATTAAACCGTGGATCATACCAATCAAGTTTCTTCTTTTTAATTTTTATTTCTATGAAAATATTAGTCAAAATAAAAGCATCAACATAAATCAAAATAAAAAAAAAAATCTTCAGATATYAYCTAATCAAAAAGAATATCTTAAATTAGAAAATTTCAACCAAGAAAAAAACGAACAACAGGAACAAGAAAATCTTGGATCAGATCTAAAACAAAACAAAAAAAAAAATGTTGAAGACAATTACGCGAGATCAGACATTAAAAAAGGTAAAAAGAAAAAACAATCCAAGAAAAAGAAGGAAACAGAACTAAATTTCTTCCTTAAAAAATATTTCCTTTTTCAATTAAGATGGTATGACTCCTTGAATCAAAGAATGATCGATAATATCAAGGCATATTGTCACCTACTTAGACCGATAAATCCAAGTAAAATTGCTATATCCTCGATTCGAAGAGGAGAGATAAATATGAATGGAATGCTAATTCAAAAAGATCCAGCTCTTACAGAATTGATAAAAAAAGGAATATTGATTGTCGAACCGATTCGTTTATCTATAAAAAGGGATGGAAAATTTATTATATATCAAACCCTAGGTATTTCATTGATCGATAAAATTAAGCACCAAACTAAGAGAAAATGTATAAAAAAAAGATATGTTGATAAGAATAATTTTGATAAATCCGTTGCAAGACGCGGCAATATGCTTGTGAATGGAGACAAAAGTAATTATGATTTCTTTGTTCCTGAAAATATTCTATCTCCTAGACGTCGTAGAGAATTGAGAATTCTAATTTGTTTTAATTCTCGTAATTGGAATTTTGTGGATAGAAATCTAGTATTTTGCAATGAAAGCAACATAAGAAACTCTGGAAAATTTTTGAATGAGGACAAGCATTTTAATACTAATACAGATACAAATAAATTCATTAAATGCAAATTGTTTCTTTGGCCCAATTACCGATTAGAAGATTTAGCTTGTATGAATCGCTATTGGTTTAATACCAATAATGGCAGTCGTTTCAGTATGTCAAGGATATATATGTATCCACGATTCAGAATTTGTTAATAGTATATTTCCTATATATCTGTGATATTTTTCGGTAGATGAAAGCCGAAAGATATACATATACGCTGTATTACATTCTGGTACATGACACGGATTTAATGGCGTATCAACTCAATTGGATCTAGGACGAAATCGGCAGAATCCTTTTAGGTACAAAGAAATCATTCTCTTCCATGAATGTAGAAATGTATTTTCTCTTTCTTTTCTATTCTATCCAAATCAAATTTTCAATTTGATTTGGATAGAATAATAGAAAAAAATAGGAAAAAATCCAAATTTTTGTGTGTACTAGATTAAAATAACTGGCATAAAGATTATTATTTTTATTTTTCCTGATCGATTCGGTAAAGTAAAATAAATCCATGGGAAAGAAAAAAAGATAGAAAAATTTTTTTATGATCAAAAATTCATTCATCTCAGTTATTTCACAAGAAGAAAAAGAAGAAAACAAGGGTTCTGTTGAATTTCAAGTATTAAGTTTCACCAGTAAGATACGTAGACTTACTTCCCATTTGGAATTGCACAAAAGAGATTTTTTATCCCAAAGAGGTCTACGAATAATTCTGGGAAAACGTCAACGACTCCTGGCTTATTTGTCAAAGAAAAATAGAGTCCGTTATAAGAAATTAATGGATCAGTTGGATATTCGGGAACCAAAAACTCGTTAATTTAATCGTTTGAATTTTTTTTTAATAGTTATTTTATTAGATTTTTCATTTTGATGAACCTCGTTTTGAGGAATTCGTGGAATAATGAATTAAGGAAGAAAAAATATGACTATACCGGCTACAAGAAAAGATCTCATGATAGTCAATATGGGCCCTCACCACCCATCAATGCATGGTGTTCTTCGACTGATCGTTACTCTCGATGGTGAAGATGTTATTGATTGCGAACCCATATTGGGTTATTTACACAGAGGAATGGAAAAAATAGCAGAAAACCGAACAATTATACAATATCTTCCTTATGTAACACGTTGGGATTATTTAGCTACTATGTTCACAGAGGCAATAACGGTAAATGCACCAGAACAATTGGAAAATGTTCAAGTACCTCAGAGAGCCAGTTATATCAGAGTAATTATGCTGGAGCTGAGCCGTATAGCTTCTCATTTGTTATGGCTTGGACCTTTTATGGCAGATATCGGTGCACAGACTCCTTTTTTCTATATTTTCAGAGAGAGAGAATTGTTATATGACCTATTCGAAGCCGCCACAGGTATGCGAATGATGCATAATTATTTCCGCATCGGAGGAGTAGCTGCTGATCTACCTCATGGCTGGATAGATAAATGTTTGGATTTCTGCGATTATTCTTTAACAGGAGTTGTTGAATATCAAAAACTTATTACACGGAATCCCATTTTTTTGGAACGAGTTGAAAGAGTGGGCATTATTGGTGGAGAGGAAGCAATAAATTGGGGTTTATCAGGACCAATGTTACGAGCTTCTGGAATCCAATGGGATCTTCGTAAGGTTGATCATTATGAGTGTTACAATGAATTCGATTGGGAAGTCCAATGGCAAAAAGAAGGAGATTCATTAGCTCGTTATTTAGTACGAATAGGTGAAATGGGGGAATCTATAAAAATTATTCAACAGGCTCTAGAAGGAATTCCTGGAGGTCCCTATGAGAATTTAGAAGTCCGACGCTTTGATAGAGCAAAAAATTCCGAATGGAATGATTTTGAATATAGATTTATTAGTAAAAAACCTTCACCCAATTTTGAATTGTCGAAACAAGAACTTTATGTCAGAGTAGAAGCCCCAAAAGGAGAATTAGGAATTTATTTGATAGGGGATAATAGCATTTTCCCCTGGAGATGGAAAATTCGTCCACCCGGTTTCATCAATTTGCAAATTCTTCCTCAGCTAGTTAAAAGAATGAAATTGGCTGATATCATGACGATACTAGGTAGTATAGATATCATTATGGGAGAAGTTGATCGTTGAAATGATAATTGATACGACAGAAGTACAAGCTATCAATTCTTTTTCTACATCGGAATCCATAAAAGAAATCTATGGACTCATATGGATGTTTGTATCCATTTTTACCCTTATATTTGGAATCATAATAGGGGTACTAGTAATTGTGTGGTTAGAAAGAGAAATATCTGCAACGATACAACAACGTATTGGGCCTGAATATGCTGGTCCGTTGGGAATTCTTCAAGCTCTAGCAGATGGGACTAAATTACTTTTTAAGGAGGACCTACTCCCATCTAGAGGAGATATTCGTTTGTTTAGTGTCGGACCGTCTATAGCGGTCATATCAATTCTACTAAGTTATTTAGTAATTCCTTTTGGATACCGCCTTGTTTTAGGTGATCTCAGTATAGGTGTTTTTTTATGGATCGCCATTTCAAGTATCGCCCCTATTGGGCTTCTTATGTCAGGATATGGATCGAATAATAAATATTCTTTTTCAGGTGGTCTACGAGCTGCTGCTCAATCTATTAGTTATGAAATACCATTAACTCTATGTGTGTTATCAATATCTCTACGTGTGATTCGTTGGAACATGAACTTTTACCTCTTTCCTAGAAATAAATAAAGAAAAGAGGTTGAATGTATTGAATAGATATTTTTTTATTCATCGATGAGTTAAACCAGATAGTTATATGAGTGAAACAAAACAGCTTATAAATTTGCAGTAAGAAGAGAAAATCTCATTCCCTATGTACAAGAATGAAATTAAAGTAAACATAAGCAGCGTAAACTGTTTACCCCAAGATTGAGATTCTTTGATTAGTCATCATATCTTGAAGCGGGTGCAAAAGATCAACTGTATGGAGTTTCCACTACTGCCTTGTATGTATTAACATACCGGGGATCAATCAAAAATCGGTGGACAGTTAGGAACACCAAGGTACACAAAGGATTAGTAATGGGGATAATGTAAGGTATCAAAAAAAGAGATATTTCTGCATAAAACGAATCATAATAAGGGCTTTAAGTTGGTAGAAATGATCAAGAAGTATCTCCCTACGATTCCGATCTCGAGTATGCTCCTATTCACTGATTAAAGAAATGACTATCAAGAACGAATTAATCCTTTATTTTTTTTCTAAATACCTTCTTCTGAGACAGAAGAACAGGAACAAAAGAAATGGAATGCAATAATCGAATGAATGAATAAAATTTTTTATAAAATAAAAAAAGATCTTTATTTATTCTTTCTTTCCTATATCCGTATTCATACATACGGAATTCTTATCATTATTCATGAACTATTGCCTATATATATATTGATAACGAATATTTTATTAAAAGATTAAGTTATTACCGAACAAAGAAAAATTATCATTATAAGGATGAGATCAATTCGGAAGCACTTTTTTTCTTATTCTAGCGGACAGAATTCCATTGGTCTAATTTGGGACTCTCCGATGTATCTTTATTCGATCTATCCTCCAAAGAGGGTGAAAATACCGAACCAGTCCTTACATTTATTTGTGGCCATAGAGGAGCCGTATGAAGCTGAAGTTTCATGTACGGTTTTGTAATAGCGATGGGAACAGTGATGTTATTATCGACTATGATTATCTAATAGTTCAAGTACAGTTGATATAGTTGAAGCACAGTCAAAATATGGTTTTTGGGGGTGGAATCTGTGGCGTCAACCTATAGGGTTTATTGTTTTTCTAATTTCTTCTCTAGCCGAATGTGAGAGATTGCCATTTGATTTACCGGAAGCAGAGGAGGAATTAGTAGCAGGTTATCAAACCGAATATTCAGGTATCAAATTCGGTTTATTTTATATTGCTTCTTACCTAAATCTATTACTTTCTTCATTATTTGTAACAGTTCTTTACTTAGGTGGGTGGAATTTTTCTATTCCGTACATATCTATTCCTGAACTTTTCGGAATAAATAAAATGGCCGGAGTTTTTGGAATTACAATTGGTATCTTTATTACATTAGCTAAAGCTTATTTGTTTCTGTTCATTCCTATCACAACAAGGTGGACTTTGCCTAGGATAAGAATGGACCAGCTATTAAATCTTGGATGGAAATTTCTTTTACCTATTTCTTTAGGTAATCTATTATTGACAACTTCTTCCCAACTTGTTTCACTATAAATAAGAAAATACGATAACGATATTCCAGATTCATAACCTCTTTCAAACAAGAGAAAGAAACATCAATTTATTCCTGGATATTTACAATATGTTCTCTATGGTGACTGGGTTCATGAATTATAGTCAACAAACAATACGAGCTGCAAGGTATATTGGTCAAAGTTTCGTAATTACCTTATCCCACACAAATCGTTTACCTATAACTATTCAATATCCTTATGAAAAATCGATCACATCAGAGCGTTTCCGTGGTCGAATCCACTTTGAATTTGATAAATGTATTGCTTGTGAAGTATGTGTTCGTGTATGCCCGATAGATCTACCCGTTGTTGATTGGAGATTTGAAAGAGATATTAAAAAAAAACAATTGCTTAATTATAGTATTGATTTTGGGGTCTGTATATTTTGTGGTAATTGTGTCGAGTATTGTCCAACAAACTGTTTATCAATGACTGAAGAATATGAACTTTCCACTTCTGATCGTCACGAATTGAATTATAATCAAATTGCTTTGGGTCGGTTACCAATGTCAATAATTGGAGATTATACAATTCAAACAGTTATGAATTCGACTCAAATCAAAATAGACAAAGATAAACCCTTTGATTCAAGAACGATTACCAATTACTAAAATTTTGTTTTGATATAAAAGACCCAAGCTTTTTTTATTTTGTTTGGTCAGTAACTACAAATAATAACTAATAATTATTGATTGTTGAGAATTATTCTTTGATTTAAACTGAGAATATATTTTTCGTGATGATTTCGAAATATACAATCCCCATTACTCTTTTCTCGATAATTTTATCTATATCTACATTAATCCATATAAAAAAAAAGTTTTAATTCAATTAGGAATGTATCATATACAAGAAAAAAATGGGGCAACCCCTTTTCCTTTCCTGGACCATTCAGTAAGGTCATGAAATATTTCGACTTATTTATTAATTTATTATTTTAATAATGGATTTACCTGGACCAATACATGATATTCTTGTAGTATTTTTTGGATCAGTTCTTGTATTAGGAGGTCTGGGAGTAGTATTACTTACCAATCCCATTTTTTCTGCCTTTTCGTTGGGATTGGTTCTTGTTTGTATATCCTTATTCTATATTCTATCGAATTCCTATTTTGTAGCTGCCGCACAGCTCCTTATTTATGTTGGAGCTATAAATGTCTTAATCATATTTGCTGTAATGTTCATGAATGGTTCAGAATATTCCAATGATTCCTATTTTTGGACCGTTGGAGATGGGGTCACTTCACTGGTTTGTACAAGTATTCTTTTTTCACTAATTACTATTATCCCAGATACGTCATGGTACGGAATTTTTTGGACTACAAGATCAAGCCAGATTATGGAACAGGACCTAATAAGTAACATTCAACAAATTGGTATTCATTTATCAACAGATTTTTATCTTCCGTTTGAACTCATTTCCATAATTCTTTTAGTTTCCTTGATAGGTGCAATTACTATGGCTCGTCAATAACAAATACTTAGAATTTAATTCTAAGATTTAAATTCTAAGATTTATAAATTCTAAATAAATAAAATAAATGGAAAGGTTTAAGGTTTTTATAAGGTTTTTATTTTAATTAAACCTATCTATTGCCAATACCTTCTTTTATTCTGTAATCGTTCTATTCTAATCAATCGAATCGGTTGAATTGTTGTTCATATTAAAATGAATCGAGATTGATAAGGAGTTAGTCAATGATGTTCGAGCATGTACTTTTTTTGAGTGTCTATTTATTCTCTATCGGTATCTATGGATTGATCACAAGTCGAAAGATGGTTAGAGCACTTATGTGTCTTGAGCTTATACTCAATTCGGTTAATATCAATCTCGTAACATTTTCTGATATATTTGATAGTCGCCAATTAAAAGGCGACATTTTCTCAATCTTTGTTATAGCTGTTGCGGCTGCTGAAGCAGCTATTGGGCTAGCTATTGTTTCATCGATCCATCGTAACAGAAAATCAACTCGTATCAATCAATCGAATTTGTTGAATAATTAGTTATGATCATAAGATACATAATATTACATAGAATATTAATCTATTAGATATTATATTAAAAATATCCATTTTTTTATAAAAAAATGGATATTTTTAATATAATATAAATTTATTCTAATCTAATTTTATTAGAATTAATACGTTTTTATTAGAATTAATATGTTATTATTAATTATTTTATTATAATTATCATATTATTATATAATAATATGATATACTTTTTTATTATTTTTTTATTATAATTTTATTATTATTTTTTTTTTTTTTTATTATTATATTATTATAAATTATAAATATATAAAATATATATATATATATATAGTATTGAATTAATTTACTATTGAATAATAAATATTTTCATATTGAATAAATACTTTGAATTAATATTGAAATATTGACCAATTTGTTGGTCAATTTGAATTCACATGTGCAACTCGCATGATCATGGTTGTTGAAAGAGAAATCAAAGTCTCTTGGACTTTTCTCATGAACAGGTTTAGAAATATATTGATTCTTAAAATTTTGATAAACCACTGCTTCGTCTGGTGTCTACAATATAAATGTATGATTCATTTACTACTAATTTTACCAGATCGAAAATTTTTTATGCTCAAAACTGGAATTTATAGATCCAATGTCACATTCAGTAAAAATTTATGATACATGTATAGGGTGTACTCAATGTGTACGAGCCTGCCCCACAGATGTATTGGAAATGATACCTTGGGACGGATGTAAAGCTAAGCAAATTGCTTCCGCACCAAGAACCGAGGACTGTGTAGGTTGTAAGAGATGTGAATCCGCCTGCCCAACAGATTTTTTGAGTGTCCGTGTTTATTTATGCCATGAAACAACTCGCAGCATGGGTCTATCTTATTGATACGTTACAAAAAACTCCACTTGAATCATTTGATTCCTCTTTACCGACAAAAACCCGTACTCGATAAAATTTATTATTTCGAGCACGGGTTTTTCTGGTCAAAACATATCTTGTCTTTATCACGAGTTATTTTCCTTGGTTAACAATACTTGTAGTTTTGCCGATATTCGCGGGTTCTTCAATTTTCTTATTTCCTCATAGAGGAAATAAGATGTTTAGATGGTATACTATTTGTATATGCTTATTAGAACTCCTTCTAACAACCTATGCATTCTGTTATCATTTCCAATTGGACGATCCATTAATCCAATTGGAAGAAGATTATAAATGGATAGATATTTTTGATTTTCACTGGAGACTGGGAATCGATGGACTTTCCATAGGACCCATTTTACTGACAGGATTTATCACTACTTTAGCTACTTTAGCAGCTTGGCCAGTTACGCGAAATTCGCGATTGTTCTATTTCCTGATGTTAGCAATGTACAGCGGTCAAATAGGATCATTTTCTTCTCGAGACCTTTTACTTTTTTTCATCATGTGGGAGTTAGAATTAATTCCTGTTTACTTACTTTTATCCATGTGGGGAGGAAAAAAACGTCTCTACTCGGCTACAAAGTTTATTTTGTACACAGCAGGGGGTTCTATTTTTCTCTTAATAGGAGTTCTAGGTATGGGTTTATATGGTTCCAATGAACCAACATTAGATTTTGAAAGATTAGCTAATCAATCATATCCTGTGGCATTGGAAATAATATTATATTTTGGTTTCTTTATTGCTTATGCTGTCAAATCGCCGATTATACCCCTGCATACATGGTTACCAAATACCCATGGAGAAGCACATTACAGTACATGTATGCTTCTAGCTGGAATCTTATTAAAAATGGGAGCATATGGATTGATTCGGATCAATATGGAATTATTACCCCACGCTCATTCTATATTTTCTCCCTGGTTGGTAATAGTTGGAACGATGCAAATAATCTATGCAGCTTTAATTTCTCTCGGTCAACGCAATTTTAAAAAGAGAATAGCCTATTCCTCTGTATCTCACATGGGTTTTACAATTATAGGAATTGGTTCTATAACCGACATGGGACTCAATGGAGCCATTTTACAAATACTCTCTCATGGATTTATTGGTGCTGCACTTTTTTTCTTGGCGGGAACGAGTTGTGATAGAATACGTCTTGTTTATCTCGACGAAATGGGAGGGATATCCATCCCAATGCCAAAAATATTTACCATGTTCAGTAGTTTCTCGATGGCTTCTCTTGCATTGCCAGGAATGAGTGGTTTTGTTGCGGAATCAGTAGTATTTTTTGGAATAATTACTAGTCCAAAATATCTTTTAATGCCAAAAATACTAATTACTTTTGTAATGGCAATTGGAGTGATATTAACTCCTATTTATTTATTATCTATGTCACGTCAGATGTTCTATGGATACAAGCTATTCAATGTTCCACACTCTAATTTTTTGGATTCTGGACCACGAGAACTATTTGTTTCAATTTGTATCTTTCTACCCATAATAGGGATTGGTATTTATCCTGATTTCGTTCTCTCGTTATCAGTTGACAGGGTACAAGCTATCCTATCTAATTACTTTTATAGATAGTGTTTCATTAATGAGACAAAAAGTCTTATAATTCTTTAATTTTCAGATTTTTTAAAAATCGTTCGCTGTACAATGCAAAAAAATAAAGTGAATTAGAATTGTAATGAGATGCTTGTTCGAGTTTTTGTTTTGACAGGTTGTCAAAACAAAAACTCGAACAAGCAAACTTTCGTTATATATGGGACGATATTCTTATGTATTTTTCATGTAGCTTATTCAATTAGATGTTAATGTGAATGAACCATAACTATGTAAACCTATTCCTAATAGATTGACCCCAAAATAGCATATCCAAATTATAAAAAATCCTATAGAAGCTATAAGTGCCGAATTCGTACCTTGTAAACTTTGATTTGTTCTAGTATGTAAATAAATCGCGAATATGGTCCAAGTAATAAATGCCCAAGTTTCCTTCGGGTCCCAACTCCAATAAGATCCCCATGCTTCATTGGCCCATACTGCTCCACAAAGAATGCCTATGGTTAAAAAGGTAAACCCTAAACTAATCATACGATAACTCCAATAATCCAAACGCTGAGTCAATTGATATTTGTAATAATTTCGAAATGAAAGAAAAGAAGGGTTTTTAAAAAGGCTTCTTCTTTTTTCATTCAAGTATTTAATCTCACCAAAGAAAAATGATCTAATTAAGAAATTATTGCTTTTACAAAAAAAATTTATGTTGTTTCGAAATGTAATGATTAGAAGAGCAATTGATAATAACGATCCGCATAAAAGAGCTGCATAGCTCAATAACATCATACTGACGTGCATCATTAACCACTGAGATTGTAGAGCAGGTACTAATATTGCGGATTGATGCATTTCAGTTGAAAGACCCGACGTAGCGAAGCCTTGAGTAAAAATAGTACTTGGGGTAGTTATTATGCTTAAATCATTTTTATGGTTCAATTTCTTGGAAATTATATGAATAATAAATAAACTACATGAAAGGAAGATTAATGACTCGTATAAATTACTTAACGGAAAATGTCCCGAAGAAATCCAACGAGAAATTAATAATCCTGTTATAGAGAAAAAGGTGGCTATCATCCCTTTTTCCGATGAATCACGTAATCCTACGATTTCGTAGACTAATAAGTTCATGAAATGAATCGTAATCACAATTGAAATGATCGAAAAAGAGATATGAGTTAATATATGTTCTAAAGTCACAAATATCATAAAAAAAGTGTCCCATTACAGAATTGAAATCGGAAATTGAATACATTATAGGATACATTGTGTCTCTTTTAGAGGATGCCGCCACTCGGACTCGAACCGAGATGCTCTAGCACTGCTTCCTAAGAGCAGCGTGTCTACCGATTTCACCATGGCGGCTTACTTGAAATAATAATATTCAATTCATGTTGAATCGTCAAGAATCAAGGATTCAATATAGTCTAGGAAACATTAGAATCGATGAAAAAAGACTCGTTTAAATTCATATTTGAATTTTTCATTTTGAATCCGATGAGATCTTGGTTATTGAAAAAAAATCAAATAACCAAGATCTCATATGTATTACAATTTCATCACTAATCCATTTGGAATTTTTCTAACGATTCCGATACTTTAGTATCATTAAGTATTAATACTCCTCATTGTGTATATGTATATAATATAAATAAGGTAACATTTACCAAACCAATTAAGTTTTAGGCTAGGCATATAAAAAAAAAGAGTTTAAATTTCTATGGCAATTGTACTATTCACAATAGAAAAATAGGATTAAGATTTTCTATTGTGAATAGTTAATGGATAGGGAAAAAATACTATTCTTAATAAGAACCCAATATACAGAAAACTCTTATTCTACATACCGCAGCTAGTTATAACTAATATTGAGTAGTTCAATACATTAATTAATGTGAATCGTTCATCTTAAAAAATTTTCAGTTCTTCGGGCTATGTCAATTCCGATTATCCCAAGACTTTATTATTTGTTTGTCGCACAAAAAAACTTTTTGAATGTCCGGTAGAAACCGATTTCGCTAAAGAAAAAGCTTTTACTGCAGTTAAATATCCTTTTTTCTTCCAAATATTCCTACGAATATGTTTTTTTGACATAGAAATACATTTTTTTGGAACTGCCATTCAAAAAAGGGTTACTCGTTTTTATTTATCGTTGTATGTGAAAGACATGTATTGTTCGGAATAGATCCTTTTTTTAATCATTATCTATACTTTATTTCTGTGAATAATAGTTTTTTTTTTAACTTTCAACATTTAACATAATTTAACATTTAACATAAAATAACAAATAATATATATATATTAATATTATATTTTTTTCATTATTATTGTTTATTGTTCTTTTCGAAAGAGATAAGAATTGGTGAATCGGAAACAATTATTAATTATAAAAAAAAATCTCAATTTGTTTGTTTTCTTATGGAACATACATATCAATATGCATGGATAATACCTTTTCTTCCGCTTACAGTTACTATGTCAATAGGATTTGGACTTATACTTATTCCGACAGCAACAAAAAATATTCGTCGTATATGGGCTTTTCCTAGTATTTTTCTCTTAAGTGTAGCTATGGGATTTTCGGCCAATCTGTCTATTCAACAAATAAATGGAAGTTTTATTTATCAATATCTATGGTCTTGGACCATAGATATTGATTTTTCCTTAGAGTTTGGATATTTGATCGATCCACTTACTTCTATTATGTCAATACTAATTACTACTGTTGGAGTCATGATTCTTATTTATAGTGACAATTATATGTCTCACGACCAAGGATATTTGAGATTTTTTGCTTATATGAGTTTTTCCAATACTTCCATGTTGGGATTAGTTACTAGTTCTAATTTGATACAAATTCATATTTTTTGGGAACTAGTGGGAATGTGTTCCTATTTATTAATAGGGTTTTGGTTCACACGACCGATTGCCGCAAGTGCTTGTCAAAAAGCTTTTGTAACTAATCGTGTAGGAGATTTGGGTTTATTATTAGGAATCTTAGGTCTTTATTGGATAACAGGTAGTTTGGAATTTCGGGATTTGTTCGAAATAGCTAATAACTTGATCCATAATAATGGGGTCAACTCCTTATTTGCTACTTTGTGTGCCTCTTTATTATTTGTCGGTGCAGTTGCTAAATCTGCACAATTCCCCCTCCACGTATGGTTACCCGATGCCATGGAAGGACCTACTCCTATCTCGGCCCTTATACACGCCGCTACTATGGTAGCAGCAGGAATTTTTCTTGTAGCTCGGCTTATTCCTCTTTTCATAGACATACCTTATATAATGAATTTCATTTCTTTAATAGGTGTAATAACAGTACTATTAGGAGCTACTTTTTCTCTTGCTCAAAGAGACATTAAAAGAAGTTTAGCTTATTCTACAATGTCTCAATTAGGTTATATTATGTTAGCTCTAGGTATAGGTTCTTATCGAGCGGCTTTATTCCATTTGATCACTCATGCCTATTCTAAAGCTTTATTGTTTTTGGGATCTGGATCTATTATTCATTCAATGGAACCTATTGTTGGATATTCACCAGAAAAAAGTCAGAATATGGTTCTTATGGGTGGTTTAACAAGATATGTTCCAATTACAAGAACTACTTTTTTATTAGGTACACTTTCTCTTTGTGGTATTCCACCTCTTGCTTGTTTTTGGTCCAAAGATGAAATTCTTAATGATAGTTGGTTATATTCACCAATTTTAGCAATAATACCTTATTTCACAATAGGATTAACCGCATTTTATATGTTTCGGGTATATTTACTTACCTTTGATGGGTATTTGCGCATTTATTTTCAAAATCACAGTAGCACTAAAAGTAACTCGTTCTATTCAATATCTCTATGGGGAAAAGAAGCACCAAAAACAGTCAATAAAAATTTACTTTTATCAACAATGAATAGTAAGGTCCACTTTTTTTCAAAAGATACATATAAAATTATTGATAATGATAAGATACGATACTTTAGTACTTACTTTGGAAATAAATATACTTCCATGTATCCTCACGAATCAGACAATACTATGCTATTTCCTCTGCTTGTATTGGTACTATTTACTTTGTTCGTTGGATCAATAGGAATTTCTTTTGATCAAGGAGTAATGGATTCTGATATATTATCGAAATGGTTAACCCCATCCCAAAATCTTTTCCATCCAAATTCGAATTATTCTGTGAATTGGTATGAATTTTTTACAAATTCCATTTTTTCAGTAAGTATAGCCTTTTTCGGATTATTCATAGCATATATTTTATATGGGTCTGTTTATTCATTTTTCCAGAATTTGGACTTAATCAATTCATTTGTAAAAGGGAACCCTAAGAGAATTATCTTGGACAAAATAAAAAGTATTATATACAATTGGTCATATAATCGTGGTTACATAGATATTTTTTATACTAGAGTTTTAGCCATGGGTATAAGAGGAATAACCGAGCTAACTCAGTTTTTTGATAGACATATAATTGATGGAATTACAAATGGAGTTGGCCTTACAAGTTCCCTTATAGGTGAAGGGATCAGATATATGGGGGGGGGGCGAATCTCGTCTTATTTATTCTTATATTTTTTTTATGTATCAATATTTTTATTATTTTTTTTGTTCATTGGTATAAACCCAATAATTATACAGGTCTCCATGGGATAATTTTTTTGTCGTGTACAAAGACATTTTTCGTTCTATCATTTCCGAAAAAGTCGATAAACTAGGTGGATATGTAAAAGATATTTTTTGTTTCCCATTACTTGGACATGTATAAAAAAAATATTGTGACATTTCATTTCGTACAGCATTTTCAAACCGATCATTTTTTATATATCGCAATGGACAATTCCATCGTTTATAATCGAAAAGAAAAGTCACAAGAGGTTTTTCAAACCAGAAATAAGTCTTTTCATTTTTCTCTTCTTTAAGTCTTCCCAATTCCCAATTATCTTGATAGGTATCAAGATAAGAATCTTCGTAAACTGGGCTATCTTTATAGTATGTCTCTTTAAAGTGAAAGTGGAATTCCCCCTTTGTTTTTTCCTTTCCATTCACTCGGATCTCTTCC